GTCTTGAACAGTGATTCGATTGATCATAAAGAAAGAGAATTCTTGGTTCAGTTCTCTACCTTAACGACAGAAAAAAGGATTGATCAAATTCTATTGAGTCTGACTCATAGTGATCATTTATCAAAGAATGACTCTGGTTATCAAATGATTGAACAACCGGGAGCAATTTACTTACGATACTTAGTTGACATTCATAAAAAGGATCTAATGAATTATGAGTTCAATCCATCCTGTTTAGCAGAAAGACGGATATTCCTTGCTCATTATCAGACAATCACTTATTCACAAACCCCGTGTGGGGCTAATCGTTTTCATTTCCCATCTCATGGAAAACCCTTTTCGCTCCGCTTAGCCCTATCCCCCCCTAGGGGTATTTTAGTGATAGGTTCTATAGGAACTGGACGATCCTATTTGGTCAAATACCTAGCGGCAAACTCCTATGTTCCTTTCATTACAGTATTTCTGAACAAGTTCTTGGATAGCAAGCCTAAGCTTATTGATGATAGTGATATTGATGATAGTGATATTGATGATATTGACGATATTGATATTGATGATAGTGACGATATTGATATTGATGATAGTGACGATATTGATGATAGTGACCTTGATCTGGAGCTGGAGCTTGAAACTCTAACTAGTATGTTAGATGATGATGCGCTAACAACTATGGATATGATGCCGGAAATAGACCCATTTTATATCACCCTTCAATTCGAATTAGCAAAAGCAATGTCTCCTTGCATAATATGGATTCCAAACATTCATGATCTGGATGTGAATGAGTCGAATTCCTTATCCCTCGGTCTATTAGTGAACTATCTCTCCGAGGATTATGAAAGACGTTCCACTAGAAATATTCTTGTTATTGCTTCGACTCATATTCCCAAAAAAGTAGATCCTGCTCTAATAGCTCCGAATAAATTAAATACATGCATTAAGATACGAAGGCTTCTTAGTCCACAACAACGAAAGCACTTTTTCACCCTTTCATATACTAGGGGATTTCACTTGGAAAAGAAAATGTTCCATACTAATGGATTCGGGTCCATAACTATGAGTTCCAATGTACGAGATCTTGTAGCACTTACCAATGAGGCCCTATCGATTAGTATTATACAAAAGAAATCCATTATAGACACTAATATAATTAGATCCGCTCTTCATAGACAAACTTGGGATTTGCGATCCCAGGTAAGATCGGTTCAGGATCATGGGATCCTTTTCTATCAGATAGGAAGGGCTGTTTCACAAAATGTACTTCTAAGTAATTGCTCCATAGATCCTATATCTATCTATATGAAGAAGAAATCATGTAACGAAGGGGATTCTTATTTGTACAAATGGTACTACGAACTTGGAACGAGCATGAAGAAATTAACGATACTTCTTTATATTTTGAGTTGTTCTGCCGGATCGGTCGCTCAAGACCTTTGGTCTCTACCCGGACCTGATGAAAAAAATGGGATCACTTCTTATGGACTCGTTGAGAATGATTCTGATCTAGTTCATGGCCTATTAGAAGTAGAAGGCGCTCTGGTGGGATACTCACCGACAGAAAAAAATTGCAGTCAGTTTGATAATGATCGAGTGACATTGCTTCTTCGGCTCGAACCAAGGAATCCCTTAAATATGATTCAAAATGGATCTTGTTCTATCGTTGATCAGAGATTTCTCTATGAAAAATACGAATCGGGGTTTGAAGAAGGGGAAGGAGTCCTCGACCCGCAACAGATAGAGGAGGATTTATTCAATCACATAGTTTGGGCTCCTAGACTATGGCGCCCTTGGGACTTTCTATTTGATTGTATCGAAAGGCCCAATGAATTGGGATTTCCCTATTGGGCCAGGTCATTGGAGGGCAAGCGGATCATTTATGATGAAGAGGATGAGCTTCAAGAGAATGATTCGGAGTTCTTGCAGAGTGGAACCATGCAGTACCAGACACGAGATAAATTTTCCAAAGAACAAGGCTTTTTTCGAATAAGCCAATTCATTTGGGACCCTGCGGATCCACTCTTTTTCCTATTCCAAGATCAGCCTTTTGTCTCTGTGTTTTCACATCGAGAATTCTTTGCAGATGAAGAGATGTCAAGGGAGCTTCTTACTTCCCAAACAGATATTCCTACATCGATGTATAAACGCTGGTTTATCAAGAATACGCAAGAAAAGCATTTCGAATTATTGATTCATCGCCAGAGATGGCTTAGAACCAATAGTTCATTATCGAATGGATCTTTCCGTTCTAATACTCTATCCGAGAGTTATCAGTATTTATCAAATCTGTTCCTATCTAACAGAACGCTATTGGATCAAATGACAAAGACATTGTTGAGAAAAAGATGGCTTTTCCCGGATGAAATGAAAATTGGATTCATGGAACAAGAGAAAGGTTTCCCATTCCTTAGCCGGAAAGATATGTGGCCATGAAATAGGGATTAAGTGAAACAGAATTGACTGGGGGGTAGAGTCGTGGAAACACCCGTTTCTTCCATATTGT